GAGGAAGACCAGACTTTTTTTTTATTTCTTTCCCTCTTTACTATTCAAAGAAGAAGTCGTTTTGTTAAGTTTATACGCACTTTGTATGAGAAATGATATAGAGATTGTGGTTGTCTAACGAGAGGCTGTGCAATGATAAGATCTTGCTTCGGGCGGGTCACATATTGGGCAATTTGCTTTCTAATTTGAAAAAGGCGATTTATGCTTTATCGACTTATTTCACATCATGGTTCGGGCGTTCAAAATCGGTGAGGCTTCCTCTTTCTTATTAGTAAAAGGAAAGGGATTAGAATCCTAAGATAAGAATTATTTCAGATTGATCGGAACAAATAGATGCAGCAAATCGGGTGTTATGTCAATGCCATACAATATATGTAATTTATATACACATATATACATATATGAAGTATGAAGAGAATATTGTAGATTGATCTATATAAACTTAAGCCTTTATCTTTATTCTAGATTACAACTTTATAGGCTGACTAAGTTTATAGACTAAGAGATAGATAGTATGGTAGAAAGATTCATCTATTTCTTTCTACCATACTATCTATCTCTTAGAATACTACCCATTCTAGTCCGCTCATTTCATTTAAGTTAAGACGTGATATTGGAATCCTTTTCATTTGACTTCGTCAATTTTTGATAAGAACTCAGAAGGAAAGTTTAATTCAATTGAATTTGAAAATTCAATTGAATTAATCATTTTGACTAACTGTTTTTACGTAAATGATAAGTAGAAAGGCGGTAGGAACTAGAATGAATAGTGCAGTAGCAATAAATGCAAGAATATTGACTTCCATAATCTTATCGGTTTTTTTACTTGGCAATAACTCGGGATTTAATCCCCTAGAGATGATAAATCTTTCGTCTGTAAATTCAATTAATTACCTCTCGATGATATCGAATCGTATTAATATTACGAATAACAATATATGATCTTTCAAATAAACCCGTCGTCGAGACTTGAATAGTATAACATAGGAAGTTCTTTTATCCATACCGAATCCAGATTTCGATTCCTGATCCAATCAATCCAAAATTCCTTTATTTATTATCCGTTTCCTTATTTTTTTTCTATAACCTACTACCTTTCGTTTTCCTTGGACAATCATTTGATAAAGGATCATCAGGTTGCCTTTCCACTTCGATTAATTACATAGTTACAAACCTAAACAAACAATAAAAGCGAAATGGAAAAAATAATCAATAAAAACTCCTTTTTGCTTTGGGAATGAAAGTATGCCCCCCGACACCCTTTACTAGACTAGTTCATAGAAAAGGAAAAAATGAATTGATGTATTTATTGGATATTGGATCCGTCGGGACTGGCGGGGCTCGAACCCGCAGCTTCCGCCTTGACAGGGCGGTGCTCTGACCAATTGAACTACAATCCCGGGGCAATAAGGGATCTCGCAGAAAATTTGATTCTTTTTTATCTTCGTATGGGGTATTTCTGAAGAACAAGGGGGGTTATACCATCTCATGATAGATTGGCTAATTATTGGGCCGAGCTGGATTTGAACCAGCGTAGACATATTGCCAACGAATTTACAGTCCGTCCCCATTAACCACTCGGGCATCGACCCAGGAAGAATCAATTTTAGGCTTATTGTTAATCCATGATCAACTTCCTCTCGTAGTACCCTACCCCCAGGGGAATTCGAATCCCCGCTGCCTCCTTGAAAGAGAGATGTCCTAAACCACTAGACGATGGGGGCCGACTTGCTTTGCTCAACCGCCCTCATACTATGATAATAGTATCATCAGTTTTTTGAAATTGTCAATATAATGGAATGATATGATTAGATCCGAGGGATCTTTCCGTTTTTCAGAATTGTATAGAATTTCATGATTCGATGAAATATCTTGAAATTTCTTTTATGTCGAATTTACATATATGTTATGTATCAATCAAGTGAATTTTGTTTAATTTTATTTATTAATTTTGTTTATAGGGATCATCTCCTCAATAAAATAAATTTAGGGCCAGTCTTGAAACAATTCATTTTACCCTAGACTTCCTAGGCAAATCCATTTGATTATTCAAAAAAAAAATCAGTCACTAGCGACTATGAGTCTACTGCATATACTTATCTATATTATATATATAATATGTGCATATAGAGATTTTATCTACACAGTAACTTGTTCGGGAATTAAATAAAATAAGCCCTTTTAACTCAGTGGTAGAGTAACGCCATGGTAAGGCGTAAGTCATCGGTTCAAATCCGATAAGGGGCTTTTCTTTTTTTCATAAAAGTCCAGTCATAGTATTCAGAAAATAGAGGTATTTTGTTTTTATTTGGAATACAATACAAAAGGAACTTACGGGATAATACGTTATCATTATACTGAGTTAGAGTATAGTAGTTCTAGTTATAAAGTGGAACGTTTGTTCGGTAACTTTTCATGATTATGAATAATCACAAGCCACCTCTTGAATCACCAAAGACCCCTAAATTTTCCATTCTACTAACAAATCCATTGGAAAGAT